TACCTTGCTAAAAAACCGATCCTTGTTTACCAACCACACATTGTCTAACCAAATCAAATTCTCTCTCGATACGTTCCTCAAAAAATCCGATTCGTGCTGATTCTTTCCCCAACTAACGAAGAGATCTTGGTGGAATTGCCACATATGAAATTGAGCACAATTTTGCAAAGAAATATCCCACTTGTTTCTCGAGAAGAGATGGGAAACATGCTCAATATAATTTGATTGAATAGTTGCCTCAGCTCCTTGTTGTTTGAAGAACCCCCCCCCTTCAATTGGTCTTTTTTCACGAAAAGCAGACATGAGATAACAAATCAAGTCTTTCCCTAAGACTTCGAATAGCTGTCCCGAATTCAAGTTGAGTATGTTTCGCTTCTTCCTCGGAGAAAGACGATCAAACAATTCCCAATCATGGTCCTTGCGGATCATATCATCCGTATAGGATAAAAAAAGAAACTCCAGATATTTGCTATCTTTCTCTTTGAATGAGATCTCAATTCCAACTACGGTTTTATTAGATACCTTACAACTAGAATCCCTCTTTTTTCCGATCCGGTTCCTCCACCACCGCGAACCCCGGTTAGATTCAGGCATGATACACTTTTTATTTATTGGGAGAACCCAAGTACTCTCTTGCGAATCCATGAAACAACTCTCAGAAATATTTTTCCCTTTTGGAAGATACAGGGGCGAAACAATCAACCTATTGATATTGCAAGACCAAAAAGATTCTTCCAATGTCTCATTTCTGGGTCCAATGGAATTCATAGGTATAGGAAGAAGCCCCATCAAATAGAGATTTTTTCTTTCGACAATCTTTCGATTGTTAATACGAGATATAAGGACCGCTACTACAAGCAGTATTATACCTTTGATCGTGAAATATCGATTGCTTCTTGAACCCTGTGAATCACGTGAAAGTAGGATACTCCAAATTCGGGGGTCAAAGAGTTTCATAAAACGTTCTTGGTGGAAAAGAATGTGAGTGAAAGATCCCACTGAATCGAATTTGGTCCATGAATCTAAGAAATAGTGAGAATTCTTGATCTCTCTCAATATCTCTCTCAATTCGAAGATCCAGGATTTGAATTGATGTCCTCTCATTGATTCCTCCTAAAGATTTCATTTCAATTGGAATTTGGTTATTTACGATGTACGATGATCCCTGTTAAGCATCCATGGCTGAATGGTTAAAGCGCCCAACTCATAATTGGCAAATTCGTAGGTTCAATTCCTGCTGGATGCACGCCAATGGGAACGTTCAATAAGTCTATTAGAATTGGCTCTGTATCAATGGAATCTCATCATCCATACATACCGAATTGGTATGGTATATTCATACCATAACATATGAACAGTAAGAACTAGAATTCTTATTGATACTGGAACTCATAGGGAAGAAAATGGATTTATGGATGGAATCAAATATGCAGTATTTACAGAAAAAAGTATTCGGTTATTGGGGAACAATCAATATACTTCTAATGTCGAATCAGGATCAACTAGGACAGAAATAAAGCATTGGGTCGAACTCTTCTTTGGCGTCAAGGTAATAGCTATAAATAGTCATCGAGTCCCGGGAAAGGGTAGAAGAATGGGACCTATTATGGGACATACAATGCATTACAAACGTATGATCATTACGCTTCAACCAGGTTATTCTATTCCACCTCTTATAGAGAAAAGAACTTAAAGCAAAATACTTAATAACACGGCGATACATTTATACAAAACTTCTACCCCGAGCACACGCAATGGAGCCATAGACAGTCAAGTCAAATCCAATCCACGAAATAATTTGATCCATGGACAGCGTCGTTGTAGTAAAGGTCGTAATGCCAGAGGAATCATTACCGCAGGGCATAGAGGGGGAGGTCATAAGCGTCTATACCGTAAAATAGATTTTCGACGGAATGATAAAGACATATCTGGTAGAATCGTAACCATAGAATACGACCCTAATCGAAATGCACACATTTGTCTCATACACTATGGGGATGGTGAGAAGAGATATATTTTACATCCCAGAGGGGCTATAATTGGAGATACCATTGTTTCTGGTACAGAAGTTCCTATATCAATGGGAAATGCCCTACCTTTGAGTGCGGTTTGAACTATTGATTTACGTAATTGGAAGTAACCAATTAGGTTTACGACGAAACCTAGAAATCGATCACTGATCCAATTTGAGTACCTCTACGGGAGAAACCTCAGCAGAAAACTGTTGAGTAACGGCAGCAAGTGATTGAGTTCAGTAGTTCCTCATAGAAAATTATTGACTCTAGAGATATGGTAATATGGAGAAGACAAAAAAAAATTGTTTGAAGCACGCACAGAACCGGAGAGCGCCCCTTGTTTCAAAGAGAGGAGGCCGGGTTATTCACATTTAATTTGATGGTCAGAGGCGAATTAAAAGCTAAGCAGTGGTAATTATAAAGATCCCCCGGGGAAAAATAGAGATGTCTCCTACGTTACCCGTAATATGTGGAATGGAAGTATTGACGTAATTTCATAGAGTCATTCGGTCTGAATGCTACATGAAGAACATAAGCCAGATGACGGAACGGGGAGACCTAGGATGTAGAAGATCATAACATGAGTGATTCGGCAGATTTGGATTCCTATATATCCACTCATGTGATACTTCATCATACGATTCATATAAGATCCATCTGTCTAGATATCATCATATACATCTAGAAAGCCGTATGCTTTGGAAGAAGCTTGTACAGTTTGGGAAGGGGTTTTATTGATAAAAAAGAAGAATCTACTTCAACCGATATGCCCTTAGGCACGGCCATACATAACATAGAAATCACACTTGGAAAGGGTGGACAATTAGCTAGAGCGGCAGGTGCTGTAGCGAAACTGATTGCAAAAGAGGGTAAATCGGCCACATTAAGATTACCATCTGGGGAAGTCCGTTTGATATCCAAAAACTGCTTAGCAACAGTCGGACAAGTGGGTAATGTTGGGGTGAACCAAAAAAGTTTGGGTAGAGCCGGATCTAAGCGTTGGCTAGGTAAGCGTCCTGTAGTAAGAGGAGTAGTTATGAACCCTGTAGACCATCCCCATGGGGGCGGTGAAGGGAGAGCTCCGATTGGTAGAAAAAAACCCACAACTCCTTGGGGTTATTCTGCGCTTGGAAGAAGAAGTAGGAAAAGGAAAAAATATAGTGATAGTTTTATTCTTCGTCGCCGTAAATAAATAAGAATATAGAAAACTGAATTTTTAGAATTTGAAAAAATGTGATGGGCGAACGACGGGAATTGAACCCGCGCGTGGTGGATTCACAATCCACTGCCTTGATCCACTTGGCTACATCCGCCCCTTATCTAGCTAAAGGATTTTAGCTTTTTTCTTTTTCCATTCATCATTATTGTATTTATTCTTACCTTCATACTTAGATCGATATATTGGGCATAGAATGCCAATTTTAAAAATGTAATGTAATAAAGGAGTAATCCCCTGTGACACGTTCAATAAAAAAAAATCCTTTTGTAGCTAATCATTTATCGGCAAAAATTGAAAAACTAAACATAAGGGAGGAGAAAGAAATAATAGTAACTTGGTCTAGGGCATCTACCATTATACCCACAATGATTGGCCATACAATTGCTATTCATGATGGAAAAGGGCATTTACCTATTTATATAACGGATCGTATGGTGGGTCATAAATTGGGAGAATTCGTGCCTACTCTAACTTTCGCAAGACATGCAAAAACCGATAATAAATCTCGTCGTTAATTTTGTCATTTTTTTATTAAAATTAGGCAGTTTTTATTCATTTAGTGAGGATAACCTTATGATAAATAGAAAGAACTGGCGTTGGAGTACAGAAATTAAAGCTTTAGCTCAACATAAACATATATGTATGTCGGTTTTCAAAGCACGAAGAGTAATTGATCAGATTCGTGGACGCTCCTATGAAGAAGCACTTATGATACTAGAACTTATGCCTTATCGAGCATCTTATCCCATTTTGAAATTAGTTTTTTCCGCGGCAGCAAATGCTAGTAATAACATGGGCTTAAACAAAGCTTATTTATTTATTAGTAAAGCTGAAGTTAACGCAGGTACTATTGTGAAAAAATTAAGACCCCGGGCTCGAGGACGTAGTTATCCGATAAAAAGACCCACTTGTCATATAACAATTATATTGAGGGATAAAACTAAATTATTTAAAGATGAATCTTAACTTTCGATTCATCTTTCGAAAAATATATATGGAAAGATAATCTAATAGAAAAATATGGGACAAAAAATAAATCCACTTGGTTTCAGACTTGGTACAACCCAAAGTCATCATTCCTTTTGGTTCGCACAACCACAAAATTATTCCGCGGGTATACAGGAAGATGAAAAAATACGGAATTGTATCAAGGATTATGTACAAAAAAATAAGAGAACGTCCTCAGGTTTCGAAGGAATAGCACGTATACAAATAAAAAAAAGAATCGATTTGATCCAAGTCATAATCCATATTGGATTCTCTAATTTATTAATGGAGGGCCGAACACGAGGAATCGAAGAATTACAGATGAATGTACAAAAAGAGTTTCATTCTGTGAACCGTAGACTCAACATTACTATAACAAGAGTTGAAAAACCTTATGGACAACCCAATATTCTTGCAGAATATATAGCTTTACAATTAAAAAATAGAGTTTCATTTCGAAAAGCAATGAAAAAAGCTATTGAATTAACTGAACAAATGAATACAAAAGGAATTCAAGTACAAATTGCCGGGCGTATCGACGGAAAAGAAATTGCACGCGTCGAATGGATCAGAGAGGGTAGGGTTCCTCTACAAACAATTCGTGCTAAAATTGATCATTGTTCCTATACAACTCGAACTATCTATGGAGTATTAGGTATAAAAATTTGGATATTTGTAGATGAGAAATAATGGACCTTTATTTGTCTTGCCGTTCTGTCCAGTGATAGAACAAAAAAAATAAAAAAATGACAAATTTTATTTTTTATTCCATTAAATCAAACAAAACTGAGCAATTCAAATTCTATAAAGTTGAATAAAAATTAGATTGATCATTTAAGAGAATTGCTATGCTTAGTGTGTGACTCGTTAGTTTTTTTGTTAGTTTATAGTATAGTTGGAATTCAAAAAATTTGACCGACCCTCACTATGAGCTTACTAACTATATAAACTAATAACCAACTTATGGCTTCGTTTCATATTGTCGAGATTCCAAGAAACAGTCACTATATGACTAGATCGATCATATAGTTGTAGCAACTGAAATTTTTTCATAAAAATTTAAAATTTTATTATAAGTTGCGAAATAAAAATAAAGGGATGTGGATAAATGGAAGGATGATAGAAAGAAAGAACACAAAGTATTAATGATATATGATTCCAATATGTATGGTTTATGAATTATCTCACAAAAGGCAATGTGATAAAGCATCAATACTGATATAATATCAATAATTAAAGATAACGAGCCTCGGGTTAATATAAACTAAGAAAATTAACTCAGGAACGAATTTTTGTTGGGGTTCCATTGCGGAGTTCGGGCCTAACCATTAATGAAGAGGCTATGGGAACGACAGAACCCATGATTGCATAGGATTTCATGAAAACAGACGAATCCTAATGATTCATTGGGTGGGATGGCGGAACGAACCAAGAACAAATTGATTTATTCTAAAAGTAACAAGGTCTTGATCCTACGAATGTAGCACGAAAGAGTCAATATTCGCCCGCGAAACCCTTAGTTTTTAGTTATTAATCTACATTTTGTTTTAGCGCGATTCGATACAAAATAAATAATGTTGATCTGGTATATAAAGCTTACTCTTAACTATATAACATAACAATACTAAACTATCCTAGAATAACAAAATCAAATAATATAACAATATAACAAAATAACATAATAAATTCCATTACATTACTAAGTGTATTGTGTATCATTGTATTAATATTAAATATATGTGTATCCGTAGTAATATTAATGAATCATTTCATTCGCGAGGAGCCGGATGAAAATAAACTCTCATGTCCGGTTCTGCAGTAGAGATGAAATTTAATTAAGAAAGAACCATCAACTATAACCCCAAAAGAACAAAATTTCGTAAACAACATAGAGGAAGAATGAAAGGAATATCTTGTCGAGGCAATCGTATTTGTTTCGGCGGATACGCTCTTCAAGCACTTGAACCCGCTTGGATCACGGCTAGACAGATGGAAGCAGGACGAAGAGTAATGACACGATATGCGCGTCGTGGCGGAAAAATATGGGTACGTATATTTCCCGACAAACCTGTTACAGTAAGACCCGCAGAAACACGTATGGGTTCGGGGAAGGGGGCCCCCGAATATTGGGTATCCGTTGTTAAACCGGGTCGAATACTTTATGAAATGGGCGGAGTATCAGAAACTGTAGCCAGAGCAGCTATTAAAATAGCTGCGTGCAAGATGCCTATACGAACTCAATTCGTTATTGAGGGATAGGGATGCAGAAATTATAAAGATAAGGTGATGATGAAAAATAGAAGTTTATTTTTTTATAGACAGACAATATTTCTTTTTATTTCTTTTTTATCCTTTGCAGCAAAATAATAGATTAAAATAAAAATGATATGATTCAACCTCAGACCCTTTTGAATGTAGCGGATAATAGTGGAGCTCGAAAATTGATGTGTATTCGAGTCCTAGGAGCTGGTAACCAACGATATGCTCATATTGGTGACGTTGTTGTTGCCGTAATCAAAGAAGCAGTACCAAATATGCCTCTAGAAAGATCAGAAGTTATTAGGGCTGTAATTGTGCGTACATGTAAAGAACTCAAACGTTATAACGGCATGATAATACGATATGATGACAATGCCGCAGTTGTTATTGATCAAGAAGGAAATCCAAAAGGAACTCGAGTTTTTGGTGCGATCGCTCGAGAATTGAGACAGTTGAATTTTACTAAAATAGTTTCATTAGCTCCCGAGGTATTATAAATACTAGTAGTATATTAAATAAACTTATGATATAGCGGGGTATTTGGAATGGGTCAAGTCAATTAGTAGATTGTGTATCACGCATATACTTTTAATTAATTTAATTAATATAAATAAATTTATTTATTATTTATTAAAATAATAAATAAACATGTTGATTATATAAAAATTAGGGGGTACCAATAATAATAATTCGCCATGGGTAAGGATACTATTGCCGATATAATAACTTCTATAAGAAATGCTGACATGGATAAAAAAAGAACGGTTCGAATAGCATCTACTAATATTACCGAAAACATTGTAAAAATACTTCTACGAGAGGGTTTTATCGAAAACGTTCGTAAACATCAGGAAAGTAACAAATGTTTCTTGGTTTTAACCCTACGACATAGACGGAATCGAAAGGGAATATATAGAACTATTTTAAAATGTATCAGCCGACCCGGTCTACGAATCTATTCCAACTATCAACAAATTCCTAAGATTTTAGGTGGAATGGGAATTGTAATTCTTTCGACTTCTCGAGGTATAATGACAGATCGAGAAGCTCGACTAGAAAAAATCGGGGGAGAAATTTTGTGTTATATATGGTGATCTTACACCCCTTACCTCCTGTTATCTTAATTTTATCTCTAACTTCCCTTTTGGAAAAAGAGAGTAAAAATAAATTATATAACCCTTTCTCCATTAGTTGATACTTCAAGAGGCTTACCTCGAATAAAAGACTAAAATTCATTCATAAAGGTTTAATTACTGAATCGCTTCCCAACGGTATGTTCCGGGTCCTTTTACTTTTAGATAATGAAGATCTAATTCTAGGTTATGTTTCAGGGAGGATACGGCACAGTTTTATATAGATACTACCATGAGATAGAGTCAAAATTGAAATTAAGTGGTTATGATTCAACCAGGGGGCGTAGAATTTATAGAATTCACAAATTCGAACTATTGGGTGATTTTTTAAACATTCCTTTCATAGGGATACAATTTGAAGTTAAAAAAATCAAGAAACTTATTTTTCAAGGAGTAGATTCAGAATTAAGATAAGGAATGAGAAATATGAAAATAAGGGCTTCTGTTCGTAAAATTTGTGAAAAATGTCGACTTATCCGTAGGCGTGGACGGATTATAGTGATTTGTTCCAATCCGAGACATAAACAGAGACAAGGGTAATCTTTACTAAACTAAATAAAGAATTTTCTAAAAGAAAAATAAGGACCCGTGTAAAAGAATCTGTTTTAACATGAAATGGATATCTCCGTATCTTTCCGTATATTTCTGACTCATATTTATGAGATGATAAAATATGACAAAACCTATACCAAGAATTGGTTCGCGTAAGAATGGGCGTATTGGTTCACGCAAGAATGGACGTAGAATACCAAAAGGTGTTATTCATGTTCAAGCAAGTTTCAACAATACCATTGTAACTGTTACAGATGTACGAGGACGAGTAGTTTCTTGGGCCTCCGCGGGTACTTCTGGATTCAAAGGCACAAAACGAGGGACACCCTATGCTGCTCAAGCGGCAGCTATAAATGCTATTCGTACGGTGGTTGATCAGGGCATGCAACGAGCAGAAGTTATGATAAAAGGCCCCGGTCTCGGAAGAGATGCAGCATTACGAGCCATCCGTAGAAGTGGTCTACTATTAAGTTTCGTGCGCGATGTAACACCTATGCCACATAATGGATGTCGACCCCCTAAAAAAAGACGTGTGTAGAAATAAGAATGAAATGGATTTCAAGAGAAATAAATGATTCAATGATCTGATTAAATAACAATATTTAGTATGGTTCGAGAGGGAGTAGGAGGGTCCACTCGAACATTACAGTGGAAGTGTATTGAATCAAAAATAGATAGTAAGCGTCTTTATTATGGTCGTTTCATTCTGTCCCCGCTTATGAAAGGTCAAGCCGATACCATAGGTATTGCCATGCGAAGGGCTTTACTTGGAGAAATAGAAGGAACATGTATCACACGCGCAAAATCTGAGAAGGTACCACATGAATATTCTACAATAGTAGGTATTAAAGAATCAGTCCACGAAATATTAATAAATTTGAAAGAAATTGTATTGAGAAGTACTCTATATGGAGTTAGAGACGCATCTATTTGCGTCAGAGGTCCTAGACACGTAACTGCTCAAGATATCATCTCACCACCTTCTGTGGAAATAGTGGACACGACACAGCATATAGCTAACCTGACGGAACCAATTGATTTGTGTATTGAATTACAAATCAATAGGGATCGCGGATATCGTATGAAACCCACAAATAACTCTCAAGATGGAAGTTACCCTATAGATGCCATATTCATGCCTATTCGAAATGCAAATCATAGTATTCATTCTTATAGGGATGGAAATGAAAAACAAGAGATACTTTTTCTAGAAATATGGACAAACGGGAGTTTAACTCCTAAGGAAGCACTTTATGAAGCTTCTCGTAATTTGATTGATTTATTTATTCCTTTTCTACATGCGGAGGAAGAGGGCATCAATTTCACGGAAAATAAAAACAGGTTTACTCTATCCCCTTTTACCTTTCAAGATAGATTAACTAATTTAAAGAAAAACAAAAAAATAATTCCATTGAAATTTATTTTTATTGACCAGTTAGAATTGTCTTCCAGGACCTATAATTGTCTCAAAAGATCCAATATACATACATTATTGGACCTTTTGAGTAATAGTAATAGTCAAGAAGACCTTATGAGAATTGAATATTTTCGCATAGAAGATGTAAAACAGATATTGGACACCCTACCAGAAGCATTTCACAATTGATTTACTTAATAAAAAATTTGCATTTTAAATCCATTCTATAATAATAATATATCATTTATATATATTATTATAGAATGGATTTAGTTTTTAATCTTCAGCACGATCCATACTCAGCTCAAAATGGAATATAATCAAATTAATGTATCTAAAGTCTTGCTTCAAAGTAAATCGTCCTTAGATACTTAATACTTATGTACGGTATTTCAAAGTTTAATTGATTTTAATTTGA